ATTTATTCCATAAGGGCTTATTCGATCCAATCGTACCACGTAATCCTTTAAAGGGCGTTCTGAGTGAATTATTTCGGCTACATGCCTTCTTTCCTTTGAATCAAACTTAGATTTTGAATCAAACTTAGATTAAGTAGAGCTGTAGAGTAGAGTCTTCATTTTTAATTTATTAATTAATTTAATAATTAATAAAACGGAATAAATTTTTAAAAATGAAAATTATTAAATTATAAGACAAGAGCACAAAATAACTAATAATATGAATAATAAAAAGGTGTATTATCATACATATATTTCGTGTAGAAACGTGTAGAAGGGTGAATAAGTCCGTTTATTTACATATTTTTTATTTACACATTTTTTTTTATAGGCATTTAGTAAAAAAAAATTATTAAAACATATACTTATATACTCCTTATTTAGGTATATACTCACTTAGGTATACTTAGTATAATATTAGTATAATATAATTATTATATATAAAATATCTTTATAACAATATAAGGTTAAAAAAAATTTAATATAAAACAATAAATAAAAATAACAGGTACAAATATTAAATCGAGGTACCCATTCAATGATAGCTTTCAACAACTTTCCCTCCATTTTTGTGCCTTTAGTAGGCTTAGTATTTCCGGCAATTGCAATGGTTTCTTTATCTCTTCATGTTCAAAAAAACAAGATTTTTTAGATACTATAGGGACAACTCTTATCCATTTTTTTTTTTTTTCAAAACTGACTTTGATCATAACACCCATATCTATTTAGTAGAATATGGTATAACATGTGGCTTCTTTCGAGCCTAAGCTCTTATGTATGTGTAAACATGATATATGGGTAAATGAATTCTAACAATTTTCAAATGGATCGGTATCGGGGAGAATTTCGGAAATGGAAAGTCAATATATCTATATGTGGATATCTATAGGAAATCATATGAAAGAGATGTTATTATTTTAGTTTGGATCTAAGCAATTCGATGAATTTTTCTAAAAGGTTCACATCATAGTAGTGCTGGTTGATGAGAGTTACTTCGGAAACAAAAAAAGTAAAATCAAATTTCTTTTTGTTATTCTTCCAATTCCAATAAAATGCAACTAGGTCTAGTGAGAGTATGAGTTGGCGATCAGAACGTATATGGATAGAACTTATAGCGGGATCTCGAAAAATAAGTAATTTCGGTTGGGCCCTTATTCTTTTTTTAGGTTCATTAGGGTTTGTATTGGTTGGAACCTCCAGTTATTTTGGTAGGAATTTTATATCTTTATTTCCTTCTCAGCAAATAAATTTTTTTCCGCAGGGGATCGTGATGTCTTTCTATGGGATCGCGGGTCTTTTTATTAGCTCCTACTTGTGGTGCACAATTTCGTGGAATGTAGGTAGTGGTTATGATCGATTCGATATAAAAGAGGGCATAGTGTGTATTTTTCGTTGGGGATTTCCTGGAAAAAACCGTCGCATATTTCTGCGATTCCTTATGAAAGATATTCAGTCCATCAGAATAGAAAATAAAGAGGGTCTTTTTGCTCGTCGGGTCCTTTATATGGAAATCAGAGGCCAGGGGGCCATTCCCTTGACGCGTACTGATGAGAATTTGACTCCACGAGAAATTGAGCAAAAAGCTGCTGAATTGGCCTATTTCTTGCGCGTACCAATTGAAGTATTTTGAAAAAAGGAACTGAAAAATGAATACTTTGCAAGAGGGAAAAAACTCAAGAACCCTCTTTTTTTTCTATACCATAACTTAACGGAAGTTTGTTCTGAACGCCTATTCGAGCCAAAGTAAACGTATACGAAGCAACCCTAAAACGAAATTTTTTGTGTCCATAATTTTTTTTATTTTAATATTTGATATTTTTTTTAATAGAACGGGAGTTCTTTCGTCTCGAAATCCAACTAATATTAATTTGAAGTGGGCTCTTTCTTATTCTATTTCTGTATTCTTTCTAGATTCAAGGACTAACCTAACCGCTATACTGCATCACAAATAAAAACCTCGCAATAGATTAATGGGCTCGATGACTTGGGATATAACTTATGCTTGATAGAAATATTAGTATCATATAGAGTCGACGCATGGGGTGAGTTCATTTAAACTTCAAAAATTCACAGACGAAAAATGGCAAAAAAGAAAGTATTCATTTCCCTTCTATATCTTGCATTTATAGTATTTTTGCCTTGGTGGATCTCTCTCTCATTTAAAAAAAGTCTGGAATCTTGGATTACCAATTGGTGGAATATTAGGCAATCCGAAATTTTTTTGAATGATATTCAAGAAAAGAGTATTCTAAAAAAATTCATAGACTTGGAGGAACTCCTTCGTTTGGAGGAAATGATAAAGGAATACCCAGAAACGCATTTACAAAAGCTTCGCGTCGAAATCTACAAAGAAACGACCCAATTGATCAAGATGCACAATGAGGATCGTATCCATACAATTTTACACTTCTCGACAAATATAATCTGTTTCGTTATTCTAAGTGGTTATTCTATTCTAGGTAATGAAGAACTTGTTATTCTTAACTCTTGGATTCAAGAATTCCTATATAACTTAAGCGACACAATAAAAGCTTTTTCTATTCTTTTATTAACTGATTTATGTATAGGATTCCATTCGCCCCACGGTTGGGAATTAATGATTGGCTCTGTCTACAAAGATTTTGGATTTGCTCATAATGATCAAATTATATCCGGTCTTGTTTCTACTTTTCCAGTCATTTTAGATACAATTTTTAAATATTGGATCTTTCGTTATTTAAATCGTGTATCTCCTTCACTTGTAGTGATTTATCATTCAATGAATGACTGAAAAATGATTGAACGACCCAATTATAATATTTGTTACTTTGTCCATAAGCAAAACACTCAAAATAGTACTTATTCTTTCTACCCAGCCAAGGGATCTCTCCAATGTTTCAGAAAAATTATTTCAGTAAATAGCAAAATTATAGATAGGGAACTCTACTAGCGACCTACCTAATTTTATTGTAGAAAATTTCGGGATCAATGATTGGACCATGCAAACTAAAAAAACCTTTTCGTCGATAAAGAAAGAGATTACTCGATCCATTTCCCTATCGCTCATGATATATATAATAACTCAGGCACCCATTTCAAATGCCTATCCCATTTTTGCACAGCAGGGTTATGAAAATCCACGAGAAGCAACGGGCCGTATTGTATGTGCCAATTGCCATTTAGCTAATAAACCCGTGGATATCGAGGTTCCACAAGCGGTACTTCCGGATACTGTATTTGAAGCAGTTGTTCGAATTCCCTATGATCTGCAAGTGAAACAAGTTCTTGCTAATGGTAAAAAAGGCGCTTTGAATGTGGGGGCTGTTCTTATTTTACCCGAGGGGTTTGAACTAGCCCCGCCCGATCGTATTTCGCCCGAGATTAAAGAAAAGATAGGAAATCTGTCTTTTCAAAGTTACCGCCCTACTAAAAAAAATATTCTTGTGATAGGTCCTGTTCCTGGTCAGAAATATAGTGAAATCACCTTTCCTATTCTTTCCCCGGACCCCGCTACTAAGAAAGATGTTCACTTCTTAAAATATCCCATATACGTAGGTGGGAACAGAGGAAGGGGTCAGATTTATCCCGACGGGAGCAAGAGTAACAATAATGTTTATAATGCTACAGCAGCAGGTATAGTAAGCAAAATCATACGAAAAGAAAAGGGGGGATACGAAATAACCATAGTGGAGGCATCGGGTGGGCGTCAAGTGGTTGATATTATCCCTCCAGGGCCGGAACTTCTTGTTTCTGAGGGCGAATCCATCAAACTTGATCAACCATTAACGAGTAATCCTAATGTGGGCGGATTTGGTCAGGGGGATGCAGAAGTAGTACTTCAAGATCCATTACGTGTCCAAGGCCTTTTGCTCTTCTTGGCATCTGTTATTTTTGCACAAATCTTTTTGGTTCTTAAAAAGAAACAGTTTGAGAAAGTTCAATTGTCCGAAATGAATTTCTAGATCCGCGAATTTTTCAACATCAAACTCTAAAAAGAAATAAATTGTTGTTGGCAATTATATTATGTAATTGTGTATGATCAAAAAAATTTTGTTTGTTTCTTTTTTCGGATTTCGGGAATTACTTATACTGGTCATGATGTGTATATTGTGAAGAAGACTATTTGATTTTACTTATCTCTTCTTTGTTTTTTCAATCCAAATCGAAGTGATATAGAATGAATCCGTAGTTTTATATTTGAATAGAATAAAAACAAAAGATAAATAAGCGGATAATATAAACCAAAGTATAAATGAAAGGAACAAAGGGTTTAGGGGAGGGGGGGGTTGTGCGTCTCCTAGTCTTTGACACAAGAAAAGGGATTTTCCACAACCCTTTCTTGTGTCGAATTAATAATGATTCTTGATCCTATTCGTCAAAAATTCCTATTCGTGGGTTCCATTTTTTTTTTTCGGTTTATCATAACCTTTTTTCGATTTATCATGTTAAGTAGTGGACAAACAAAAATATAGGTAAATTTATTGAACAAATAGAACTTCTTCAATTTCAATGAACTTCTAAAATAGAAAAAAGGAAACTTTGATTAGATTAAGATTAAAGAAAGTAAGGTTCTATTTTATTAGTATAGAAAGGGTTTGCATGATATCTAATCGATATAAATCCATATATAGAACTATATAGAATTGTGAGTCATCCAAAAAACGGAAATCGAGTGATTCCTTCTTTGTTTTCATTTTTTAAAGTATTCGCAGATACTTTGGAGTAAAAGATGTTCTGAATCAATTAATGAAGTGCATTTTTCAAAACATCAATCATAAGAAAATGTGGATTTTTTTGAAACATTTATACAAAAAAAATATTATGATTATTAAGAACTCAACGGATCCCCCTCGAATCAGACAAGGAAAGAGGGGGTAGGTCCCGTTGAGTTCTTATGCTTTCATGTCTATAACCCAGTTCATCTGGTTATTACAGAGATGAACCTAATCCGGAATATGAACCATAAAAGAAAATACCAATTA